AGCAAAAATTACAAGATAAGAACTAATAGGAATCGTAGTAATTTAATAAGTTCTAAGGATTTCGATATAACTCAAAACTACAATCAATTGTGGATTCAATGCGACAATTGTTATGGATTAATGTATAAGAAAGTCAAAATGAATGTTTGTGAACAATGTGGACATTATTTGAAAATGAGTAGTTCAGAGAGAATCGAGCTTTCGATTGATCCGGGTACTTGGAATCCTATGGATGAAGACATGGTCTCTGCGGATCCCATTAAATTTCATTCGAAGGAGGAACCTTATAAAAATCGTATTGACTCTGCTCAAAAAACTACAGGATTGACTGACGCTGTTCAAACAGGTACAGGTCAACTAAACGGTATTCCGGTAGCCCTGGGGGTTATGGATTTTCAGTTTATGGGGGGTAGTATGGGATCCGTAGTAGGCGAAAAAATAACTCGTTTGATCGAGTATGCTACCAATCAACGTTTACCTCTTATTTTAGTGTGTTCTTCCGGAGGAGCACGAATGCAAGAAGGAAGTTTAAGTTTGATGCAAATGGCTAAAATTTCTTCAGTTTTATGTGATTATCAATCAAGTAAAAAGTTATTCTATATATCAATTCTTACATCTCCTACTACCGGTGGGGTGACAGCTAGTTTTGGTATGTTGGGGGATATCATTATTGCCGAACCTTATGCCTATATTGCATTTGCGGGTAAAAGAGTAATTGAACAAACATTGAAAAAAGCCGTGCCTGAAGGTTCACAAGCGGCTGAATCTTTATTACGTAAGGGCTTATTGGATGCAATTGTACCACGTAATCTTTTAAAAGGTGTTCTGAGCGAGTTATTTCAGCTCCATGCTTTTTTTCCTTTGAACAAAAATGAAATCAAATAGAACGGTTAGTTTATCAGAATTAAACGAAAACCCTGAAAAATGCATTTTTCTTTCGAATCATTTTTTTTATCGATATTCTTGTTTACTACTCAGTAAACCTCTATCAACAAGCTAAAAAGTGAATTTTTGCTTTGGGGAAGTTCAAATTAGACTAGACAAATAAAAAAAAGTTCATTTTCCTCCCTTGCTTGCATATGTATAGATAATTCAAATAGAGATATATACAGATCTTATAGAGAGTCTTCCATTTTGTAGAAATTTGTAATGGAATAAAATTTTTTATTTATTAATGACTATTATAAGACAAAAAGAATAATAAATCTAACAAGGGGATTATGATACATCTATTTTATTTTGAAAGATTAATAAGTCCATTTATTTAGTTTGGCGTTTCTTGTACCTATTTTTTTTATTCTATTTCTATTAGGTTCTATTCTATATATTTCTATTAGGTTGTATATTAGTATTAGATATATATTTACTTAAAGATACTTAGTATAATTATATAATATATATAATAGAAATAATAAAAATACAAGATATTCTAAGATATCTTTAGAATTCAGAATATAACAATAACAGGTACAAATATTAAATTGAGGTACCCATTTTATGACAACTTTCAATAACTTACCCTCTATTTTTGTGCCTTTAGTAGGCCTAGTCTTTCCGGCAATTGCAATGGCTTCTTTATTTCTTCATATTCAAAAAAATAAGATTTTTTAGATCGGCTGAGACCTAATCGTATCACTCCTTTTTTTATTTTAAAAACTTCGATTCGCTAAGACCCATTTGGTAGAATATTGTATAACACAGAGATTCCTACAAACATAAATAAAAAAAGCTCTTATGCATGTGTAAACGTAAATAAATTTGCGCTTTTTTGAAAAAAAAAATGAATCATCATCGGGCCGATGTATGAAATTCAAGTCAATCTATTTATTTGTATGTATATAGCTATAGGGGATCATATAAAGTAAGGAGATGTTATTATTTAAGATATAAACAATTCTATGAATTACTCCTAAGGTAAAGGTTCACAACAAAATAGTTGATGAGAGTTACTTTGAAAACAAAAAAAGGAAAGTCATATTTTCTCAATTCCAAAAAATTGTATAACTGGATCTAATATTTATGAGTTGGCGATCAGAATCTATATGGATAGAATTTATAACGGGGTCTCGAAAAACAAGTAATTTCTGCTGGGCCTTTATCCTATTTTTAGGTTCATTAGGATTCTTATTGGTTGGAACTTCCAGTTATCTTGGTAGAAATGTTATATCGTTATTTCCGTCTCAGCAAATCATTTTTTTTCCACAAGGGATTGTGATGTCTTTCTATGGGATCGCAGGTCTCTTTATTAGTTGCTATTTGTGGTGCACTATTTTGTGGAATGTGGGTAGTGGTTATGATCTTTTCGACCGAAAAGAAGGAATAGTGCGTATTTTTCGTTGGGGATTTCCTGGAAAAAGTCGTCGCATCTTTTTACGATTCTTTATGAAAGATATTCAGTCCATCAGAATAGAAGTTAAAGAGGGTGTTTCTGCTCGGCGTGTCCTTTATATGGAAATTCGAGGTCAAGGGGCTATTCCTTTAATTCGTACTGATGAGAATTTTACTACACGAGAAATTGAGCAAAAAGCTGCTGAATTGGCTTACTTCTTGCGTGTACCAATTGAAGTATTTTGAAATGAATTAATTTTAAAAGACTAAATGCTTTGGCAGTAGGAAGAAAAAACGAAAGAATTTCTTTCTTTTTTTTTTTTGTCAATTGAATATTCATCTATTCTTTTATGCTTCTTTTTTTGATATATTTGATAGAAAAGAAAAGGAGTTTCTTCGTCTCGAAATTCGTATTGATCGAAAAAAGGGAGAATAACATCCTGGAAACCCCGATTTTTTCTTGATTCACGTTGGAAGTGTATTCTGAGTCTATTTCTGTATTCTTTCTAGATTCAAAGAAAAGACTCAGTATTGTATTGAATCAACAGAAAAAGAGAAAATGGATTCATAGGCTCACTACATTCTATTCGAATTCGAATAGAAACTAATGCTCGATAGAAATATTAGATCTAATAGAATCAACAAATGAGGTAGGTTCATTAACAATTCACAGATTCAAAATGGCAAAAAAGAAAGCATTCATTCCTTTTTTTTATTTTACATCTATAGTCTTTTTGCCCTGGTTGATCTCTCTCTGCTGTAATAAAAGTTTGAAAACTTGGATTACTAATTGGTGGAATACTAGACAATGCGAAACTTTTTTGAATGATATTCAAGAAAAAAGTGTTCTAGAAAAATTCATACAATTAGAGGAACTATTCCAGCTCGATGAAATGATAAAGGAATACCCAGAAACCGATTTACAACAATTTCGTCTAGGAATCCACAAAGAAACGATCCAATTCATCAAGATACACAATGAGTATCGTATCCATACAATCTTGCACTTCTCGACAAATCTAATATCTTTCGTTATTCTAAGTGGTTATTCCTTTTGGGGTAAGGAAAAGCTTTTTATTCTGAATTCTTGGGTTCAAGAATTCCTATATAATTTAAGTGATACAATTAAAGCTTTTTCAATTCTTTTATTAACTGATTTATGTATCGGATTCCATTCGCCTCACGGTTGGGAACTAATGATTGGTTATATTTACAAAGATTTTGGGTTTGCTCATTATGAGCAAATTTTATCTGGTCTAGTTTCTACCTTTCCAGTCATTCTTGATACAATTTTTAAATATTGGATCTTTCGTTATTTAAATCGTGTATCTCCGTCACTTGTAGTGATTTATCATGCAATAAACGACTAAAAAATGATTCACTGATCCAATTTTAATCTTTCGTACCTTATACATCATAACCAAATCAAAGTCGTATTTACTTTACTCTTTTTACCCATGAGGGATTCCTTGTATATTTCAACACAAAAGATTTTTTTTCAGTAAATGTAAATAGCAGAATTGTGGCTAGGGAAGTATATTATCGACCTACCTAACTTTATTGTAGAAATTTTCGGGATAAATGATTGGACCATGCAAACTAGAAATACCTTTTCTTGGATAAGGGAAGAGATTACTCGCTCCATATCTGTCTCACTCATGATATATATAATAACTTGGGCATCCATTTCAAGTGCATATCCGATTTTTGCCCAGCAGAATTATGAAAATCCACGAGAGGCAACTGGGCGTATTGTATGTGCCAATTGCCATTTAGCTAATAAGCCCGTGGATATTGAGGTTCCACAAACGGTACTTCCTGATACTGTATTTGAAGCAGTTGTTAAAATTCCTTATGATATCCAACTAAAACAAGTTCTAGCTAATGGTAAAAAAGGAGCTTTGAATGTGGGAGCTGTTCTTATTTTACCGGAGGGATTTGAATTAGCCCCCCCCGATCGTATTTCACCCGAGATGAAAGAAAAGATAGGAAATCTCTCTTTTCAGAATTATCGCCCCAATAAAAAAAATATTCTTGTAATCGGTCCTGTTCCTGGTCAAAAATATAGTGAAATAACCTTTCCTATTCTTGCCCCAGACCCTGCTACTAATAAAGATGTTCACTTCTTAAAATATCCTATATACGTAGGGGGAAACAGGGGAAGGGGTCAGATTTATCCTGATGGTAGCAAAAGTAACAATACAGTTTATAATGCTACGGCAGGAGGGATAATAAGCAAAATTTTACGAAAAGAAAAAGGGGGATACGAAATAACCATAGTGGATGCATCGAATGGACGCGAAGTGATTGATATTATCCCTCGAGGCCTAGAACTTCTTGTTTCAGAGGGCGAATCCATTAAACTCGATCAACCATTAACGAGTAATCCTAATGTGGGTGGATTTGGTCAGGGGGATGCGGAAATAGTACTTCAAGATCCATTACGTGTCCAAGGCCTTTTGTTCTTCTTAGGATCGGTTGTTTTGGCACAAATCTTTTTGGTTCTTAAAAAGAAACAGTTTGAGAAGGTTCAATTATCCGAAATGAATTTTTAGATCTGTCTATTTAGCTTTATCAAATTCGTAAAAAAGAACAAAAAAAATTATGAAAAGCCTTTTGACTCTCTTTAGATTTGCTATTCCTTTTCGACCAGATGTCAGGAATTACTTCTA